TTCCATTCTACTATTCTGGTCGAGAAAGAATCTCTTCCGAACGCCCAAGTCATAATGAGATTAAAAAGCGATCCTTCTTTGGCCGCGTGCAACATGGACTAGCATTCTGTCATTCTTACAAGCGATCCTCCATCCAGGATTGAAATAAATGCTCCATCTTGACTTTTTTATCATATATATAAAGTTTATTTCCACTCTTCGTGAAGCACTTATTTCTCCGAAACAAGAGATCAAAGTTATTTTCCTCCTTTTTCCCAATAAGTCGACGGCCTTACACCATTGGGATACTTCGAATAAACTAGAGTACATATAGGATAGACCGGTGCTAAAACCTTTTCTCAAGATATCTTCCAAACTGTTGGGGTCCTTGCTCCGGATGTTGTTCCCCCGGTGTGAAACCAGTTGGTTTCGTAGTTTTAGAATTCTGCTGATCCCAAGTACTCCATCTCCATCATTGCATATGGGAATATAGAAAGTAAAGAGGAAAAGGCATGACCAGAAGAATTGTGTTAAATAAGTGAATTTATCCAGTTGAGGCATTCTTGATTTAGAAAAAAAGATTCCCTCCAGACAGAAAGAGAGTCCTTCCTGTATGAGTAGTATAGAAGTATAGAGAGCTTTGGTTGGTTGTTGACCAACAGAAAGCATGGGAAAGATGCACGCACAAAAGAATCAATGAAAATGGAACATCATCCGAATTCAAAAGAATCAATATCAACTACCTAAACCGAGACTGACACCATTTTACTGAATGACTTGATCGATCGTACTAGATAGATAGCCTCAGATAGACCAGAAACCTTTCATACGAAATTCCTCGACCCATTCATTAATGCGCAAGAGAAAGCGATCTATCAGACTAGAGGGAAGTTGGTCTTTCTCCATGACCCACCCCAAAAGTGCTACTTCTCGCGTAAGGCCTTCGCTCGAATGTCGTTTCCAGGGCCTTCTTCCATAGGTATGATCCCATTCTTCAAAAATAAGAGAGCTAGGCGGCCTATTTCAGAATGAGAATCTTCGACAGAGATCGTTCCTTCAGTTTAGCAAGAAATTAGATCCCGATTGACTTAGCTTGAAGCATGGCTTGCCGTTTGATGCTACTCTTGGGAACATTGATACATCGACTTTCAAGCATCTCGTAGTTGAGCGGTACTGCCATCAACAGTTCCAACCTAGAAAAGGGCAGAACGAATCTCTCTTATCTATGGAGAATTCTTGTCTCACTTTCTCTCTTCCTATTGAAATGAAATATCGTTTACTAAGAGAATAGATGAGCTCCGGTAGACTGAACTTCAACTTGACTTTCTTATCGTCCAGGTATTACAAGAAGTATGTAGCTCTTTCTCTTTCTCCTTTCAAGTATTCAATTCCCCTCGTTCGGGTATAGAGTCACATAGCTCGGTAAGAAGTAAGAACTCAGCTACTCCTGAACTCATTAACTCAAGAGCTAGGGCGCTCCTCTCTTTTCTTTTCTTAGGAGAATCAGGGGATTGTTTGACTCTAGTTTTTCGGCTAAAAAGAAGAGATGGGCTAAGGCCTATCTTTCTCAGATAAAGAGCGGAACTACTTTTGGGAGAATCCAGATAGAGAGATGGATGTAGGAAAGTGCTTCCTTAAGCCAATGGCGAACACACCTGACAGGCAAGCACATGAACTCGCGCAACCGAAAACACACGCAGCAACCAAGCTCACCCCGCGCCAGGAGCCCTCCTCTATGAAGCAAATACCGCTGGAAGCGCTAGACTTTGAATGCTTTGTTGCGCGCTGCGGTGCGCTCTCGCTCTGTCTGTCGTATCGTATTCTTCCTTCTAGCCCTGTGAATTGAATCTAATAGATAGATAGATTTCTTCACTAAGTCTTCCTTGAATCACAGAAGTCATTTTTCTTTGAGTGCCGGCTCGTCTGCGCATACTATTGATTTAAAGATTCAAACTATTGAAAAATGAAAGAAGGAACAGTGCCGTCCGCGCTTACTCTACTAGAAGCCTCATCTTCTAGTTCTAACTCTTCTTTCTTACTATTACCCGGGGCCAAGACTTCAGCTTAAAAGCTTTGAATCTGAGCTATTTAGGAGAAAAAGAAAGAAAAAACCCCTCCTCTACTTCTCGGCTTCCTTCCTCGCCTACTCTTTGCCGCTGGGCGTAACGTAGAAGTTTTGCTTCAATTAGAATATCTGAGGCTTAGCGGGGCAAATCGAACATTTGAATAAGGGTTGCCGGCGGGACGCAGCCTTCCTTTAGAAATGACTTTTGAATAAGCCAATAAGATCGAATCATCCGCTCCCGTTCATGTGACGAAGCGAACATCGTAATGACTGCTCTTTGTTTATCTTATCTCCGGTTTCGGAGTTCAATGAGTTGCAGCAGGTTCTGAGGATTCAAGCTCGGTTAGTGGCAGGAGGAGTTCATCTGCTTTAGGCTTCTCATCTGTTCTTTCTGTTCTAAAAGCAGAAGGAGACCTTTTTATATATTAAAAAAATATAGAGATTGGAGAAAGAAAGAGCCGATAGAGCTTCTCATTTTCATTATTATTCTCCCGCGGACGGGTTTGATTTTACAACTACATTGACAAACTCTTTATTTAAAACAAAACCTGAATCCGGTGCTTGCCCTTGACTATAAAGGTTTCCCCTTCTCACTTGTTGCAAGCAGCTTCTCAACTCCCTATGCCCTCCGCTCGTCGTCTCGTTTCGGTGCACTCTTGGAGAGCTCACTGGGGCCGCCGCTTTCTCAATCGAAAATGGAAACTTTAAAGCCTACTGAACGAAAACAGAATAGTCTGTTTTCAGACGATAAGGAAGATACTCAGGTAAGGGCAGAGATTGTAGCTAAGACTGTCTCGACTCCTTGCCTTGCTCAATGCTTCTCCATCAACTGCAGCGGGAATAAGGGAAGGAAGAAAGAGACCATCTTGGCCCTAGGAAAGGAATGCTCTTCACTACCATTGCTATCCTTCAATGCACACTATCTATCTGTTTTCAACTATCAATGTAAATGGTATAAAAAAATTTGAATGAGATGAAAAGGCGAAAAGCAATCAAAGCTGGTGGGATCCATACACGCCCATAAACACAAGATTCAGATCTATCAAACCTATGATAGAGATTGAAAAAGCTATCCATCGAAAACCCACACGGCCCTTAACCTTACGCGCCCAACTCAAGGCTTCCTTGCTCACAACCAATCCACCAAAGCAATGAATGCGCTCAAAAGCAGGCCATAGCACGAGAGACTCTTTCTGCGCGCGGCTGAAGACGGCATTGAACGGCGGTACGTACGGCTTAGAGCCAAGGCATTCATAGGTCTCCTGTCAGAGCTCCACCTAGGAAGTGATAGCTGAAAAGCTACTAGCATACCTGGGTCTAGAACAGCAAATGGGAAGGCTCTTTCTCCTCACACTCACGACTCTCATGTATATTCTTCCCAAATCCTAGCGTCAGCTACCATATTAAAAGCTAGGCCTTGTTGCTCAAGCTGTTAACGCGTAGTCTGTCTTATATGCCTCCAAGGGCGGTGGTGGGTGTAGTACCGCACAGGAAAGCGGTTGAGCGCTTAGACCAAGACGGCGACTCTGACCCGTATGGTTAAGACATCCTTCCCCTGGGATTGTGAGAAGCTGAATTTGTCGATCCCTAAAGACAATCACTCAATTTGGACTAGATATGACTTCGGACCTATTGTAATGCGTTCCAACAGTTTATCCTATGTTTTCTTAGGAGAAGGCTTTTGGTGCAACCTCAACCTTTTCTTTTCAATCATGGAGGGGGGGCTTCGTCTTAGCCTCTCAAACTTCTGCCTTGTTTACAAGTAGGATGGTTTCCCATGGAGTCTCACTATGGGTGTTTGATATCTAGTGTTATTTCTTTTTTAAAGCATGATTTTCCTTATGATTTCCATGATTCCTTTTCTTAAATTAGGTCTCTATTAATCCTTGCTCATGCATTCACGTAGTCGTAATCATGCCTTAGTCAATTGGATTTTCCACGATCTAACATTTTTTTATGGGAAAGGCAAAGATTTTTTATTGATCCATGTCATGCATTACAATATCAGCTAGAAAAGATGGGAATTCCTCAACCCATATACTATTTCGAACAACGACCAAAGTGGGCTAACTCGTATGCAGCCATCTTTGCACTCCGACTAACGTAGTCAAGACTTAGCATAGCAAATCTGCCGACGTTAGTCAGAATCTCTTGAATGAGAAAACCTGTAGTTGTAGTAGTCCCTCTCCAACCACCAGCTGCTTGAAACTCAGTAGAGTCAGTTTCTACCATTACATTAAATCGTAAAAACAACAATCAGCCGAAAAATCAAGAGCTTCTCTAAGAGCCATGGCTTATGCACTCAACACCTCCGTGTCACCATGAAGTGGCATTAATCTAGCTACCAAAACTTCTCGGGCATTTTTTCGAATAATCCTGTTCGCACCTGCTTCTAGTGTTTTTGCCAAAAACTTGCATCTACATTGAGCTTGTAGCAGTTGGCATGCGGAGGTCTCCATGAACTGCCGAAACTTGCTTCTTGCACTATTTGCGATTTCTTTATCTTTGGCCTCTTAAAACTGAAATATGTAGTCCATGGCACGGACAAGAAAATGATTACGCTAATCTTCCCCTTCCCATTATGAACTACAGCCTTCCTATGAGCCAATAACTAAATAAAAACTATTACACACTCCATAGCTCCAGCTCTTCCATCTCCAATTTATCAAACACATAAAGAAAGCAGTCAGCAAAATCCCCACCACGTATACGCCAACTGCCAGAGGCAATTCTTCCCATATGCCCAAGGCTCTTTCACAGTCTCTCAAAAGAAAAGATGGATTTCGGGTTTCTATCTCCTTCAAACATAGCAGGCATAAACCATCGAATGTGCCGACGCAGTCATAATATCTGAGCACGATGCTTTGCCTTGCTTACTAAGTTCCACTTCACCTTCACGAGTGACGTGGTACGCTGACTTTACAGAAAGTTTCCCCTTTTTCTCATAATGCCATAACAAAGCAAAGAGTCTGAAGTCTTGGTTCTAGACAAAGGGATCCTCATCCTAATATCCAGATCACGGTCGAGCAATAACTCTCTCGGTTTTTGTTCAATCCACCTGCCATTTTTGTTATCCACGAATTCCAACCTATACCTATCAGTCACTGAAACCAGGGCTTGAGCGTTTGAGAAAAACTGCTTGGCTTTTTTTAGGCAAGGAGAAGGAGGATTTAAAATGAATTCTCAGGCAATCCTTATATTGGTTAGGGGGCGAGAATCTTTCCATTCCAATAGGAAAGTCTTTTTTTGAAAGCCAGTTTCTGAAAACTAAACAAGAAGTTGATTTTGAAAAGCGAGAGACCCTACCTGTTGATGACTAAATGGGTTCGAAGACGCCGCGAACAGGAAGTCTTACAATGCCCGGGGACCTCTGCCTACTCCGCTTCATCTTCTTTTCATTCCTTTAGCTACTCAGATGCTTCGTTCGCTAACGATCTTAGTCGAATGAGCCCATCCCTCTGGCTTCTACCCAAAAGTGGTCTGCTGTGCTCATCAAAGAGAAAGGATTCTCCATAAACATTAAAAGGTCTTAGCTCACTGAGCAATGATTATAGGCCCACCCTATCAAGACTTTGGTCTCTCCCTTCCTCATTTGAATTGGATGACCAAGGTCTCCTATGACTACCTACTTTAATGTCCCTTATTATTTACATTGAATTTACCCCCGGAAAGCACCTGCAGCGTACAAGCGTAGTAGTCTTTAGGTAGTCTTTCCCTATTTCCGAGCTTGGTTGGTTAGCTCCTTTCGTACTTGTATTGTACTTGCTTTTCGTTGACTAAACCGCTGACTGGCCGGTTTGCGAGTGATGAACCGATCTCGGGGAAAAGGTAAGACTTTATAAGTGGTGAGTTCAGAGACAGAAGTGGTCAAGGGGCTAATTGACTCGCATGCTTACCGCGGAGCGGAAGTGATTACTTAAGCGGACTTAGCCGCTGATTGAACTGATCTCGAAGCGGACCAGGTTGCGTCTACGGCGGGAAGCTTCCTCAGGGCTAATATGGCATTTTTCTTCTGCCTAATCAGATCAGTCTAATCCGGTTCAAGAAAGCAGGAAATCCTGTAATTTGGGCTTAGGAAGGCATCTCTTGGGTAATCCCGCATCTGACCCTATACCTATTCGTGCAAAGTCTTCTAGCATGCATCCTTTTCTTCGTATCTTAACTGGGAAACCTTCTTTTGCAAACAATCCCTTCGTCGCTAATGCCCCATCCCTTTAATACTACATCATCGGAATTCCTCTCGCGTCCCTGTGTATTGATAAGAGCGCATTCTCTAACTGCTTTGAGGCAGAGGAAGCCATCCTCTTGCCAATTCTAAACAAAAGAAAGCGGGATTACCTTTTTCGATAGATTAAATGAAAATCAACATGGAGACGTAAAGCCAGAATCGCTAAAATAATCTATGCCCGATCGGTCGAGCTTCTTTAGGTTCCGCCACCACCTTGCTGTCGATGCATTCCCAGAGCTTGCTAGCAATCTCGTCATCGGAGATAATTGGCATCGCACTTTCCTTCCTTCCAGAAAGATAGATTCGAATAAAGATGCTAGAGATCTCAGAATCATAGTAATCCTCAGCTTTCGCCCTGACCATTTTCTCAATCAAAGCATAGACCGGCAAATCCTTCCCATCTTCTATAAAAGGGATAGCATTGATTGTAAAAGGTACTTCTCCGTGTAGTATCCTCATGACATAACTAAGAGTAAACTTCCCATAATCAGCCCTCGTCTGACCACAGAAGTGGTTGAAAGACAAGACCATTAGAAGAGGTGTTTTATCACCAAATCTAACAACGGCACCAACGGATACTGTCACAGCTAATTGTTGTGCTAGTCTAGCAACTGTGGTTAGTGATTCAATTGTGCCAGTCTTCTACCATCGGTTATAAGACCCAGATCTCCTCAACGCAGACGCTCTTGGCATAGAACTTTCTTTCCGCTCTTGGTCTTATCGGTGCTTTAGCCATATCTGTTGTTTGCCTTTGCCTACCTGCTGTTGGTGTAAGCGTAACCGGTCTTACTGCTATCGAATCAGCTCTTGGGAATCTCATAGGTAAAAGCCAATGCTGATGGTTCAGGAAGTGAATCATCAGAGGTTGTTCAAAAAGGGATTGACCTAAGGGAAGGAATGGCAATTGGTCTTTCATTTGCTGTTAAATCATCCGCTGCTGGCAATACAATAGAAGTAGAAGCTAAAGCAAGCGAACTCAAAAGGAAAGGCTAAGAAGATTGAAGTAAGATTTTTCAACCTTTCCATTTTGATTCCGTTTTCTTTATGAATCACCATCCGTGTTTCACCCATAGATGGCAGATCCTTCCAGGTAGGTGTAAACTCTAGACCCTGATTAAGGAGAATAGAGGGAATCTGGGGTACATACCTAAGAAACAGTTTACGAACGTCATTCTTCATTTCGCAAACGAAACTATAGGCTGTCTCCACATCCCCAACGGGTTGTACA